AAATTTTATGATCCATTTTTGCATGGGATCTCTCGCGGAAGAATAAAAGAATTACCTCTATTCCAAACCCAAACCTATATACAAAATAATATAGGAGGAGCTTGGATAAACAAAATTCATAGTATACTTCTGAAGATTAATTCTCACAAATTTGAACAAACAATAGAAAAATTTAATAGAAAATCTTTAAAAAAAAAAAAAAAACTTTCTTTTGTTTCAGAACCCCAAAAAGAAAAAATGCAGTCAGAAGAAGAAATAAAAATTTTCAAATTTTTATTTGATATCGTTATAAATGATAGCAAGGATCAAACTCTTAGAAAAAATTTTATTGATTTCATGGAAATCAATAAAAAAGTTCCCCTCTGGTCATATAAATTAACAAGTGAGTCAGATAGATTCGACGGCGAAAATGAGGAAAGTGTACCAAAGGAGCCTATAATTCGTTCAAGAAAAGGAAAACGTTTAGTCGTTTTTACTGATAATACTAATAAAGAGCCGCATAACGAGATTTATCTTTTCGATAATAAAAATTATGATCCAAATGATGAAATAGCTTTGATGTTGTATCCCGAACAATCCGATTTTCGTCGAGGGATAATTAAAGGATCCATGCGGTCCCAAAGGCGTAAAACTGTTATTTGGAAATTTTTTCAAGCAAAATTACATTCCCCCCTTTTTTGTGATAGAATAGATACACTTTTTTCGTTTGATATATGGGGGCTAAAAAAAAAAATTGTTAGAAATTTAATGTGGAAAAAAAAAAAAAATTTGATAAAAAAGAAGCAAAACAATCAGAAAAAAAATCACTGGAACAACAATCAAAAATAGACGAAAAAAGACGGATAAAAACTGCAGAAACTTGGAATCGCACACGATCTACTCAACCAACAAGAGGTTGTCTCTTACTAACTCAATCTATTCTTAGAAAATATATTATATTACCTTTATTGATAATAATTAAAAATAGTGTCCGTATGTTATTATTTCAAATTCCCGAGTGGTCTGAGGATTTAAAGGATTGGAAACGTGAAATGCATATTAAATGCACTTATAACGGGGTTCCACTATCCGCAACAGAATTTCCAAGAAACTGGTTAAGGGAGGGTATTCAGATAAAAATAATATTTCCTTTTTATCTTAAACCTTGGCATAAATATAAATTTAAATCATCTCAGAAGGTTCGACTAAAAAAAACAAAAGACAAAAGAGAAAAAAATGATTTTTGTTTTTTAACAGTTTCGGGAATGGAAACCGAACTACCGTTTGGGTATCCCAAAAAAAAGCCTTCTTTTTTTAAACCTATTTTTAAAGAATTAAAAAAAAGAATAAAAAAATTAAAACCTCAGTCTTTTCGGGTTTTAAGGATTTTGAAAGAAAGAGCAACAATTTTCTTAAAAGTCGAAAAAGAAATTAAAAACTGGATTATCCAAAATTGTCTTTTTATAAAAGGAAAAAGAAAAAACCTTTCAAAACAAAATCTAATTCCATTATTTGGCCCGAGAGAAATATATGAATTAAATAAAAAAGATTCAATAATGAGTAATCAGATTATTCATGAGCGATCTGTTCAAAAAAAAACTATGGAGTGGACAAATTCTTCACTCAGCGAAAACAAAATCAAAAATTTGATTGATAGAATAAAGACAATCAGAAATCAAACAGAAGAAATTTCAAAAGAAAAAGAAAACCTAACTAATAGTTTTAACAAACCGCGTTATGATTTAAAAATAATGGAGTCATCAAAAAAAAATTGGCAGACATTCAAAAGAAGAAATACCCGATTAATTAGTAAATCTGTTTTTTTTATAAAATTTCGCATTGAACAACTGTCTATAGCTATTTTTCTAGGTATCATTAATATTCCAAGAATTACTACACAACTTTTTTTTGAATCAACAAAAACAATTTTTGATAAATATATTTACAAGAATGAAGAAAATGGAAAAAAAATAAAAAATCAAAAAAATACCATTTCTTTTATTTCGACTATAAAAAATTTAATATTCAATAAAAAAAAAATTCGTTATCACCTAGGCTCTTTATCCCAAGCATATGTATTTTACAAATTAGCACAAATTAAAGTTAGTACCTTTTCTAAATTAAAGGCTGTTCTTGAATATAACATATGCATAACATCTTTTTTTGTTAAAAATAAAATAAAGGATTTTTTTCAAGAACAAGGAATCCTTCATTATGAATTGAAAGATAAAACCCTTTTCAATTCCGAAGAAAATCGATGGAAAAGCTGGTTACGAAGTCATTATCAATACCATTTACCTCAAATTGCATGGGCTAGATTAGTAACAAAAAAATGGAAAAATAAAATAAACCAAGACTCTCTAGTTCTAAATCCAAGTTTAACCAAAGAGGATTCATCTGAAAAAACCAAATTTGATAATTACAAATACAAAAAACATAATTTTTTTGAGACCGACTCGTTATTTAATCGAAAACATAATTTAAAAAAGGATTCTATATATAATCTTTTTTGCTACAAATCAATTCATTCTACAGAAAAAAATTTTGACATGTCTAGAGGCATTCTTCTAGATAATTGTTTAGTCTCTTATTTTCTAGAAAAATATAATAGTCGGAGTATACGGGAAATTTGGCATAGAAAATATTTGGATTGGAGAATTCTCCACTTTTTGTTTAGAAAAAAAGTAAATATTGAGGCCTGGGTTGATATCACGAGTAAAAAAAACTATATTAAGACTAAAGTTCAGAATTATCAAAGAATTGATAAAAAAATTCAGACGGATCTTGCCAATAAAAAAAGTTTCTTTTTTGATTGGATGGGAATGAATGAAGAAATACTAATTCATCGTATAACAAATTTTGAATCTTTTGTCTTTCCAGAATTTTTCTTATTTTCTAGTACATATAAAAATAAACCATGGGTTATACCAATTAAATTACTTCTTTTCAATTTTAATGAAAACCTAAATGGTAATAATGGTTTTATACCATCAAATAAAAAAAAAACTATTAAAGAAAATTATGCAAAATGGAAGATAAAAAAACGTAAAAATCAAAAACAATACAAAAGAAATACCGAAGCGGAACTTTATTTAGTTCTCAGAAGGTATTCGCATTTTCAATTGCGATGGAAGCGTCTTTTTGAGAAAGAAATTCTCAAGAATATAAAAGTATATATTCTCTTGCTTAGACTAAAAAATCTAAAGGAGGTAGCGCTATCTTCTATTGAACAAAGAGAGATGAACCTAGACATCCTAATGATGAAGAAGAATTTGACTTTGGGAAAATTAATGAAAAACAGAATATTCATTATTGAACCTGCCCGTTTGTCTGTAAAAAACGATGGACAACTTATTATATATAGAACCATAGGTATTTCATTGGTTCATAAAAATAAACAAAAAATAAGCAACAGATACAAAAAAAAAAGCTATATTGATAAACAAAAAATGCAAAAATCGATTACAAAATATCAAAACAAAACTGTAAATAGAAAAAAAAAGAATTATGATTTCTTTGTCCCTGAAAATATTCTATCCCCTAAACGACGTAGAGAATTTCGAATTTTAATTTGTTTCAATTTTAAAAAAAAAAATGCGAGGGATATAAATTCAAGATTTGATAAGAATATTAAAAACTTGACCACAGTTTTGCATAAAACGAAAGATCTTGATAGGGATAAAAATAACCTAATTAAATTAAAATCCTTTCTTTGGCCCAATTTTAGATTAGAAGATTTAGCTTGTATGAATCGCTATTGGTTTAATACTACTAACGGCAATCATTTCAGTATAATAAGAATACATATGTATACACGATTTCAAATTCATTAATAATAGATCCTACTATATTAATGAAAATAACTGTATGCACAAATCTGAGGGATTGTTTTAAATTCAATCTTTACACATGAGATTCATTTAATCAATCACATAGATACTAATCAGAGCGGATCCGTAAATAAAATACCAGACTAGATCTAAAGATCTAAATTTAGACTTTTTTAATTAAGAATTAAGAAATTGATAATTAAATTCAGATCCTTGTACAAAAAAACTACCATTATTATTACTGATCAGTAAAATTCATATCTTTCAATTCATATTAAAAAGGGAAGGATTTCTTTTTATGATAAAAAATGCATTCATTTCATTTCAAGAAAAAAAAGAAGAAAGCAGGGGATCCGTTGAATTTCAAGTATTCAGTTTCACTAATAAGATACGAAGACTTACTTCACATTTGGAATTGCATAGAAAAGATTATTTATCTCAGAGGGGTCTACGAAAAATTCTGGGAAAACGTCAAAGACTGCTGGCTTATTTGTCAAAAAAAAATAGAGTACGTTATAAAGAATTAATTAATCAGTTGAATATTCGGGAATTAAAAACTCGTTAAATTCCAAAATTGTGAATTAGTTAATTTTTTAGATCTTGAATTTTTTGATAAATTTCTTTTTCAGCAATCTAATTCATGCCAGAACGAATCAAGGAAAAACTTATGAAGAGACCAGTTACAGGAAAAGATCTTATGATAGTCAATATGGGACCTCACCACCCATCCATGCATGGTGTTCTTCGCTTAATTGTTACTCTAGATGGTGAGGATGTTGTTGACTGTGAACCCATCTTGGGTTATTTACACAGAGGAATGGAAAAAATTGCAGAAAACCGAGCAATTATACAATATTTACCTTATGTAACGCGATGGGATTATTTAGCTACTATGTTTACAGAAGCAATAACAGTAAATGGACCAGAACAATTGGGAAATATTCAAGTTCCTAAAAGGGCCAGCTATATCAGAGTAATTATGCTGGAATTGAGTCGTATAGCTTCTCATCTGTTATGGCTCGGCCCTTTTATGGCAGATATTGGTGCACAGACTCCTTTTTTCTATATTTTCAGAGAACGGGAATTTGTATATGATCTATTCGAAGCTGCCACCGGTATGAGAATGATGCATAATTTTTTTCGTATTGGAGGAATAGCGGCTGATTTACCTTATGGTTGGATAGATAAATGCTTGGATTTTTGTGATTATTTTTTAACAGAGGTTGTTGAATATCAAAAACTTATTACACGAAATCCTATTTTTTTAGAACGGGTTGAAGGAGTTGGGATTATTGGTGGGGAAGAAGCAATAAATTGGGGTTTATCCGGACCAATGCTACGCGCATCCGGAATACCATGGGATCTTCGTAAAGTTGATCGTTATGAGTCTTACGATGAATTTGAATGGGAAATTCAGTGGCAAAAAGAAGGAGATTCATTAGCTCGTTATTTAGTACGACTTAGCGAAATGACAGAATCTATAAAAATTATTCAACAGGCTCTGGAAGGACTTCCGGGGGGTCCCTATGAGAATTTAGAAAGCAGAGGCTTTGATAGAAAAAAAAATCCAGAATGGAATGATTTTGAATATCGATTCATTAGTAAAAAACCTTCTCCTACTTTTGAATTATCGAAACAAGAACTTTATGTAAGAGTTGAAGCTCCAAAAGGAGAATTGGGAGTTTTTCTCATAGGAGATCAAAGCGGTTTTCCTTGGAGATGGAAAATCCGACCACCGGGTTTTATTAATTTGCAAATTCTTCCTGAACTAGTTAAAAGAATGAAATTGGCTGATATTATGACGATACTCGGTAGCATAGATATAATTATGGGAGAAGTTGATCGTTAAAATGATAATTTATGCAACAGAAGTACAAACTATAAATTCTTTTGTTAGATTGGAATCTTTAAAAGAGGTCTATGGACTCATATGGATATTTGTCCCTATATTTTCTCTTGTATTGGGAATCATAACAGGTGTACTAGTAATTGTGTGGTTAGAAAGAGAAATATCTGCAGGGATGCAACAACGTATTGGACCGGAATACGCCGGCCCATTGGGAATTCTTCAAGCCCTAGCCGACGGGACAAAACTACTTTTCAAAGAAGATCTTCGTCCATCTAGAGGAAATACTCCTTTATTTAATATTGGACCATCTATAGCAGTTATCTCAATTTTACTAAGTTATTCAGTAATTCCTTTTAGTAATCACCTTGTTTTAGCGGATCTCAATATCGGTATTTTTTTATGGATTGCCATCTCAAGTATTGCTCCTATTGGACTTCTTATGTCGGGATATGGATCAAATAATAAATATTCTTTTTTAGGTGGTCTGCGAGCTGCTGCCCAATCGATTAGTTATGAAATACCATTAACTCTATGTGTTTTATCAATATCTCTACGTGCGATTCGTTGAAACATAAACGTTTATTTTTACTATTCCGGTTCTTGTAAACGAAGTAAGTTAAAAAACGGAATATATATTTATCTTTCGGGGTAATCTTAATAAAAGGAATTTGATAGTTATATATGAGTGAAAAAAAACTGCTCAGAAATTAGCAGTAAAAATAAAAATTGAGTCTCATTCCCTATGTACAAAGGTTAAACAGAAATAAACGTAAGCGTAAGAATAACTTTACCCCAAGGTTGGTTGATTAGTCATCCTGACTTGAAGCGGGTTAAAAATATTAACCATATGATGTTTTCACTATCAGTTATATAGATAACATACATGTATTACAAAGTGAGTGGCAATTAGGTAAAAGTGAGTGGATGGTTAGAAACACCAAAATACACAAAGAATTTGTAATAGAGATTAACCAAATTGAAAAGAATATTTATGCATAACATAAAATAACAAAAAAAAAGAAGGTTAATTTGGGGCTTGAAATTAGTAGAAATGATCAGACAGTACTCCCCAAGATTCCGATTCAGAGTATGCTCCTATCCACTAATAAATGTAATGACTATCAGAAACGAAATAATCTTTTATTTTTTTTAAGTCCACCAACTTTTTTTAGAAAAAAAAAAGAAAGAAGAATTAGGAACGAAACAAGAATATTTTTTCATATATTTCGAAAATAAAATAGAATTTCTGTTATGAATAATAAACTAATAGTATGTCTAATTCTTTTTCGTAATTGAAAACCATGACGGGCTGAAATACCTATTTTGATTTTTACAAGGAGTATTTTATTAAAGGGCTAAGTTATTACTCAACAAATAGAAATTCAAATTTGTAAAGGATGAGATGAATTCCGAAGCGCTTTTTTTATTCTTAGAATTTGAGCAGACAGAATTCCATTGGTATAATTCAGGACCCCAGATATATTTATATTTAATCTATTTTAGAACACATCATATCAATACTAATCTGGTCCTTAGATTTAGTTGTGGCCCCTGAGGAGCCGTATGAGGCGAAGACCTCATGTACGGTTTTGTAATAGCGGTGAGAATAGTAATGTTATCATCGACTAGGATTATCTAACAGTTTAAGTACAGTTGATATAGTTGAGGCACAATCAAAATATGGTTTTTGGGGATGGAATTTGTGGCGTCAACCTATAGGTTTTATCATTTTTCTAATTTCTTCCCTAGCAGAATGTGAGAGATTACCGTTTGATTTACCAGAAGCGGAAGAAGAATTAATAGCAGGTTATCAAACTGAATATTCAGGTATCAAATTTGGTTTATTTTACGTTGCTTCTTATCTAAATCTATTAATTTCCTCATTATTTGTAACAGTTCTATACTTAGGCGGTTGGAATATTTCTATTCCGTATATATCTATTCTGGAATTATTTGAACGGGATCAAATTTTTGGAACAACAATTGGTATCTTTATTACATTAGCTAAAACTTATTTGTTCTTGTTCATTTCTATCGCAACAAGATGGACTTTACCTAGGCTAAGAATGGATCAACTATTAAATCTTGGATGGAAATTTCTTTTACCAATTTCCCTTGGTAATCTATTATTAACAACTTCTTTCCAACTCTTTTCACTCTAAATTGAAAATGAATCCAACATATTCATTACTTGTTTTAAACAAGAGAAAGAAACAAAGATAAAATTATTCATAGATAATTACAATATGCTTCCTATGATAACCGGTTTCATGAATTATGGTCAACAAACCCTACGAGCTGCAAGGTATATTGGTCAAGGTTTCATGATTACCTTATCCCACACAAATCGTTTACCTGTAACTATTCAATATCCCTATGAAAAATTAATAACCTCGGAACGTTTCCGCGGTCGAATCCATTTCGAATTTGATAAATGCATTGCTTGTGAAGTATGTGTTCGAGTATGTCCTATAGATCTGCCTGTTGTTGATTGGAAATTGGAAACTAATATTCGAAAAAAACGATTGCTTAATTACAGTATTGATTTTGGAATTTGTATATTTTGTGGTAATTGTGTTGAGTATTGTCCAACAAATTGTTTGTCAATGACCGAAGAATATGAATTTTCAACTTATGATCGGCACGAATTGAATTATAATCAAATAGCTTTGGGTCGTTTACCAATGTCAGTAATTGACGATTACACTATTCGAACGATTTTGAATTCACCTCAAACAAAAAATGGGTAAACGCATTAATTTTATTAAAAAAAGCATTCAAAATTTTTGAATTCTATTTATATTTTATATAAAGAATTTAATTAAAAACTTGTATTGTATTTATATAATAATATTTAAGTATTAAGGCTCATTCTTTTAATATTAATATAATATATTCGTAATTACTTTATTGAAATCGATAGGTTGAAAATACAAAAAAATAATAAAAAAAGGGAAACTGTCTAATAATTGTATCTACATCAATTCATAGCCATTCGATTATAATTTCACTCTATTAGAAACATATTAGAAAAAAACTCCCCGGTTAAATTAATAAGGTCATGAAAAGGATTTTGATTTTTTTTCTTATTTTAATAATATAATGGATTTGCCTGGACCAATACATGATTTTCTTTTAGTTTTTCTAGGATTCGGTCTTCTAGTAGGAGGTCTGGGAGTGGTATTACTTCCCAACCCAATATTTTCAGCCTTTTCCTTAGGATTTGTTCTTGTTTGTATATCATTATTGTATATTCTATCAAATTCCCATTTTGTAGCTGCTGCACAACTCCTTATTTACGTGGGGGCCATAAATGTTTTAATCATATTTGCTGTGATGTTCATGAATGATTCAGAATATTCCACAAATTTCAATCTGTGGACCCTTGGGGATGGGATTACTTCGTTGGTTTGTACAACTATTCTTTTTTCATTAATTTCTACTATTCTCGATACATCATGGTACGGGGTTATTTGGACTACAAGATTAAACCAGATTCTAGAGCAAGATTTAATAAGTAATAGTCAACAAATAGGAATTCATTTATCAACCGAATTTTTTCTTCCATTTGAACTCATTTCAATAATTCTTTTAGTTGCTTTGATAGGTGCAATTTCTGTGGCTCGTCAATAAAAAACGTTCTAATTACTAAAGACCAAATAAAACTTTGTGTATGTTATGATATTTTTTTTTACCCATTTTTTTACCTAATATAGTTTTTATTCGTACTTTTTTGTTATATTCTAGTTGATTGAATCCGGTGAATTATTATTCATATTGAAATGAATCAAAATTGATAAGGAGTTGTTGAATGATACTCGAACATGTACTTGTTTTGAGTGCCTATTTATTTTTGATTGGTCTTTATGGATTGATCACGAGTCGAAATATGGTTAGGGCTCTTATGTGTCTTGAACTTATACTCAATGCAGTTAATATGAATTTCGTAACATTTTCTGATTTTTTTGATAATTCCCAACTAAAAGGGGATATTTTCTGCATTTTTGTTATAGCAATTGCAGCCGCTGAAGCAGCTATTGGATTAGCTATAGTCTCGTCAATTTATCGTAACAGAAAATCAACTCGCATCAACCAATCGACCTTATTAAATAAGTAGCATAAAAAATTTATAGATTGAAATTTGCATATATAATAGGTTATGACTTACTAGATTATATTTGTGAAAATCTAAGAAATCAAAGTATTTTAGCCCCATTTTTTTTATCAATCGAGCCAGAATTCATTACAAAAATTCTAGTAAAGGAAATCATTGCTTCATCTAGTATTTTAATATATCATTTAGTTATAAGTTTACTAGATTGAAAATTTATGACATTCAAAAAACTATAGATCCTATGTCACATTCAGTAAAAATTTATGATACCTGTATAGGATGTACTCAATGTGTCCGGGCATGCCCTACAGACGTATTAGAAATGATACCTTGGGATGGATGTAAAGCTAAGCAAATAGCTTCCGCTCCAAGAACCGAGGACTGTGTTGGTTGTAAGAGATGCGAATCCGCCTGTCCAACGGATTTTTTGAGCGTTCGAGTTTATTTATGGCATGAAACAACTCGAAGCATGGGTCTAGCTTATTGATACGTTACCGAAAACCTCATTTGAATAAATTTGGAATACATTTTCTTTTTTTATTGACAAGTACTCGTACTCAAAAAAGTTAAATTATATTTTTTTATTTATATATTTTTTTTTTGAGTACGCGTTCTTTGTACCTGGTGTATCTTGTCTTTACCACGAATGATTTTCCTTGGTTAACAATAATTGTTGTTTTTCCAATATCTGCCGGTTCGTTAATGTTATTTCTCCCGCATAGGGGAAATAAAGTCAACAAATGGTATACCATATGCATTTGTATCTTAGAACTTCTTCTAACGACCTACGCTTTTTGTTTTAATTATAAAATGGACGATCCATTAATTCAACTGTCGGAAGATTATAAATGGATTAATTTTTTTGATTTTTACTGGAGAATGGGAGTAGATGGACTTTCTATAGGAACTATTTTACTGACGGGATTTATTACTACTTTAGCTACTTTAGCGGCTTTTCCAGTTACTCGGGATTCCCGATTATTCCATTTTCTGATGTTAGCAATGTACAGTGGTCAAATAGGATCATTTTCTTCTCGGGATCTTTTACTTTTTTTCATCATGTGGGAATTAGAATTAATTCCCGTTTATCTACTTTTATCCATGTGGGGTGGAAAGAAACGTCTGTATTCAGCTACAAAATTTATTTTATACACTGCAGGAAGTTCTATTTTTTTATTAATAGGAGTTTTAGGTATAAGTTTATATGGTTCGAACGAACCAACATTAAATTTAGAACTCTTAGCTAATCAATCCTATCCTGTCACACTCGAAATACTATTTTATGTTGGATTTCTTATTGCTTTTGCCGTCAAATCACCGATTATACCTTTACATACTTGGTTACCTGACACCCACGGCGAGGCACATTACAGTACCTGTATGCTTCTCGCTGGAATCTTATTAAAAATGGGAGCATATGGGTTGGTTCGAATCAATATGGAACTATTACCTCACGCTCATTCTATTTTTTCTCCTTGGTTGATGGTAGTCGGTACAATCCAAATAATTTATGCAGCTTCAACATCTCCTGGTCAACGTAATTTAAAAAAGAGAATAGCCTATTCTTCTGTATCTCATATGGGTTTTATAATTATAGGTATTGGCTCTATAACGGATCCTGGACTTAACGGAGCTATTTTACAAATAATCTCTCATGGATTTATCGGCGCTGCACTTTTTTTCTTGGCCGGAACGAGTTATGATAGAATTCGGCTTGTTTATCTTGATGAAATGGGTGGAATGGCTATCTGCATTCCAAAGATATTTACAATGTTCACTATCTTATCGATGGCTTCCCTTGCATTACCGGGCATGAGTGGTTTTGTTGCAGAATTCATTGTTTTTTTTGGAATAATTACCAGCCAAAAATATTTCTTAATTTCAAAAATTCTAATTATTTTTGTAATGGCAATTGGAATGATATTAACTCCTATATATTTATTATCTATGTCACGCCAAATGTTCTATGGATACAAGTTAATTAATGTCAAAAACTTTTCTTTTTTTGATTCTGGACCTCGAGAGTTATTTCTTTCAATCTCTATTCTTCTACCCATAATAGGTATTGGGATTTATCCTGATTTTGTGCTCTCATTAGCAAGTGACAAGGTCGAATCCATTTTATCTAATTATTTTTATGGATAGTTTTCAGGAAATAAAAAAAAGCATTAAATTGAATTGTAATCAGAAGTCTTTGGTTTTTGTATTGTGAGAACCTTTTGAATCATTGTACTACTTGATTCAAAAGGTTCTTGATGATTTACTACTAAAATTTCTTAACTTATATGAAGTTATATATAGATGCTATTCTTGTTTATTTGGATTCCGTTATTTTTTGGTTAATGTTTTATTTAATTCGATGTAAATGAACCATAACTATGTAAACCTATTCCTAAAAGATTGACGCCAAAATAGCATATCCAAATTAAAAGAAAGCCTATCGAAGCCACAATTGCAGAATTTATACTCCTAACATTCCTATTTGTTTTAATATGTAAATAAATTGCGAATATGGTCCAAGTAATAAATGCCCAAGTTTCTTTTGGATCCCAATTCCAATATGAACCCCATGTCTCATTAGCCCATACAGCTCCTGAAAGAATGCCGACGGTTAAAAAGATAAATCCAAGACTAATAATACGAAAACTCCAATAATCTAATTGTTCAATCAATTGATACCTATAATAATTTCTAGAAAAACTCAAATTAATGTTTTGTTGTAGTAAAATAGAATTTCTTTCCTTTATGTAGTAAAGTGCATCAAACGAAAATAATTTATTAAATGAATTATTTTTTTTTATATTCTTTTTCCAAAAAGTGGGTCCGACTTTGCGAAATGTAATGACTAGAAGAGCTATTGATAATAATGATCCGCATAACAGAGCGCCATAGCCTAATATCATCATACTTACGTGCATCATTAACCACTGGGACTGGAGAGCTGGTACTAATATTGCAGACTGAGGCATTTTGTTTAAAAGACCTGAAGTAGCAAAACCTTGAATAAAAATAGCACTTGGCGCAGTTATTGCGTTTAAGTGATTTTTTTGTTTTTTATTAAAATAGGAAACCATATGAATAATTGAAAAAGCCCATGAAAGAAAAATTAATGATTCATATAAATTACTTAATGGAAAATGTCCTGAATAAATCCAACGAGTGAATAATAATCCTGTTATACCAAAAAATGTAATTACGATTCCTTTATCTGATGAATCAAAAAATCCTATGATTTCATCTAAATTAACTAATAAAGTTAAAAAAAAAATTGTCAGTACAATTGAAACGACCGAAAAAGATATATGAGTTAATATATGCTCTAAAATTGAAAAAATCATAAAAAATTTGTTAAAAATTAATAAATTAAGACTAGGTTTTACCCGATTTTAGAAAAAGAGTCGGGTATTAATTTGATTATAAAACTTATAATATCTCTTTTATAAGATCTTATGCCGCTACTCGGACTCGAACCGAGATGCTCTAGCACTGCTTCCTAAGAGCAGCGTGTCTACCAATTTCACCATAGCGGCAACTTGTTCAAAACAATATTAACAAGTTTTTATTCACTCGTCGAGATTTCAATTTAAATAAACAAGCCAATTCAATGGAATTTACAATGGATTTCACGAATAATTTTTTTTTAATGGATATTTGGAGTTTTAATTCAATTAAGATCTTTATTTTAGTTTTAAAATTCGTTAAATTCACTTTTTGTACTTTATATTTTTTATTCTAGAATACAATGAAAAATGTAACTAAATTAAAGGAGTTGGCACTTCAACCCAAAGACAAAACTATAAATGCTCTTTACTTTATCATTTTTTAATCATATATATGATCAAAAAATGATAAATTCAATTTTTCAGTTCCATTAATAAAAAAAGCTTTTTCTCAAAATTAAAACTTCTCAAAAATCCTTAGAAATTTTAAATCAACTAAAATTTGCCTAATTGTTCAAGAGAAATCAAAAAAATTATCAAAATAACTATTTTTATATATCTTTTGATTTTTATATTGTACAAACATAAGATTTTGTGATCACTTAAAAATCTTATCATATATTATTATTTATTCTATTATTATCTAATATTCACTTATTGTGGATAGATGCTTTTCTAATTTTGATTCCAAGTAAAGAATATAAAAATTCAGAAAAATAATAATACCTAACGGTATAAAGTGCAAAATTTTTCACTTAAATTACTTAATTTCATCAAGAACCTATTGATTTCGCTTAAAGATCTTGTATTTCCTCTTAACGAGGAAATACAAGATCTTTTTTTATTATTGCATCAAGTTGGTGATGGGGAAAATAAGAAACCCTTTTATTTTTTGTAAAAAAAAAAAAAAAGAAATGTGAACCTTTCTTTTTTATCTATATATTGTCTTTTTTCCTTTTTTAGTTCCTATTTCTTTTTTTTTATATGTTTTTTTTTTAATTGGTTTTGAAGTTAGGCTAATTCTAATTATTCTAGTGGTTTTTATTTATTTTGTTGTACAAAAAAACTTTTTGAATTACCTGTCGAAAGTGATTTCCCTAACGAAAAAGCTTTCAACGATGTCCAATATCCCTTCCTTTTCAAAATTTTTTTACGAATACGCTTTTTCGAGATCGAAGTACGTTTTTTCGGAACTGCCATTCAAAAATGAAAAAAAAAATTTTCAGTGGTATAATTGGATGTCAAAGACATTTATTATTCTATTCTTTCGTACTCCATGTCGAGTTTTTTTTCTTTCCAATTTTATTATATATTATTTTCAAAACAAAAAAGACATTTAAAAGTTCAAAACCCAACTGTTTTTTACTTTTTTTTTTTTTTTATTTAACGTTTGAAATCCGTATCCGTACGAGAGTGCTCATTTAATTAATCTATACTGATAGATTATATTATAAATAAAAAATTATGAAATTTCTTCACTTTATATGTAAAAAAAATATCCATTATAATAATATTTCTTGCAAATAAAAAAAAGCTCACTTAGTGTACTGGAAGACAAGCACTAACTTCCATCATTCAAATTCATTCCTTAATAATTATAAATAATCAAACTCAAATAACTTTTTTTTAGGTAAAGTTTTTTTATTATATAATTAATATTAAGTTTTTTTTGTAGTGTAAATCTTTGTTCTATTCTTAATATATGTATATAAATTATTGTAATACGGAATTCGAATTCACTTTTTCTGTATCTCCATAAAATTACAATTTGATTTATTCGATTTAGTA